CAAGAATAACTAACTTTAGATTTACAATCTAACATTTTTATTAAACTACATTCTTTTAAGAGTAAACCTTTTGATTAACAGTCAACAATTCTTACCTTTAAACTAACTCTTAAAACTACAAGAACAAAATTCTTAATTTTTGTTTTCAAAACAAAAAACAAATAGTTTTATTACTAGATTAAGGTTCCCCTAAATCTACTTTACTACAACTTACTCCCCTTTGGGCAATTGATGGATGATTTGTACCACATCTAAATAATCTTCAAAAAATCATAAAAATCTTTTTACTGTCTTTTACATTTTCATCCCGCCAACTTTGACAACAATCCACAACTTTAGCTATTGTAGGTCAAATTTTACTCCTACATAAACCAAATATATATCTATTTTATTAAATAACAATTTTTTATTATATGCCTTAAGCATAAAATAAACGATCATACATGAGACCAATCTAAAAGTAGTTAATGAGGGTTCTCAATTATTACTCAACCTCCAAAGATAATTTAGAAAATCTGCCAATATTCTTTCAGTTTAAATACCACTTTACTTCTGCTCTTTTAATTTTTGACTAATTAGGTACTAATCTAATTCGTTTACCAAAATTTAAAATTATAACTTTATTTTTCCAAAAATCAAAATTTAACCTATGATCTTTTAAATATTAACAAAAAATTATAATTAAAACAAAATAAAGTTTAAATTTTTACAAGCCTAGCCGATTATTCTGGAACAAGTATTATACAAACAATTAATTACCGGGGTAATATTTTATTGCCCACTTAATAAATTAAAATTAAATAATACTATTTTAACAATTTTAAAACCATAATCAAATTTTAAATCTATAAAAGCAATCTTTATATTATAAGACTTAACACCTATTTATTGAAAATAAATTATACTTTAATTTTTATACTAAAGCCTCAACACATATTTACTACTTTATAGATTAAAATTTTTAATTTTGAAAATTAATAGTTTAAACTTAACTTAAATCTATTACTAAACCCACAAAACAAATAAATAAACTAATAAATACACTGATCACTACCATAAAACTTTATCCCGCCTACCATTACAATTATACCTAAAATTCTCGAAATAACCGAAAAACACATAAAATAAAAAAATATTATTTCTGTTATTAAACCCATAAATTTAATAAACAAACTCATCATTAAAAATTCTAACGCAATCAAAATAAAAATAAAACGATGCCACTTAAAAAACAGCATAAACAATCTAATAAACATAAAAATAATTTAAAAACTTTAATTTATACCAATAACATCTTTATAAATTTTAACCAAATATACTTTTACACTTTCCGCAGAGCCCCCGAAAAATTTAAAAAATATCTAGTAAAATTTATAAAAAACAATAAAATTAATAAAATAAAAACAATAACAACTCAAAAAATACTATAATAAAATACATTTAAACTAACATTATACAACATACTATTATATGAAATTTTAACAACAAACAACCTCAACAACAAACTTACCAACACTAAATATCTTTTTACCAAATTAATTTTTGATAACCTAGAAAAATATACTAAAATTACAAAAATTCCACTTAAAAACAACAAACAAATAAAATATGAAAACCACACATAACCCCTAAAAGACAACATAGGTATACACATTAACATCCTCAAAATTAAAAAAAACCTTCTTTTTATAGGATCTATATTTATATAACTCAACACACCACTTAACAACGACACCCCCAAAAAAAACATAAAAATAAAACTTTTAACCCCTTCAGTGTAAATGAAAAATTCTAATTAAACTAAAAGTTTATTTATAGCCCCCACTATACACGATTTAACAGCGTCAGTGATTAAATCTTAATAACCCAAATACTATATTTTAATTAAACTACACACTGCCAAAAAAAAATATAATATCATATATATATATGGAAATTATTATATACAAAGTAAAACACAGCCGATTAACTTTATTATAAATACTTCATTCTCATCATTCGTATTTAATTTGTTAATTTATTTAACTGTGTTTTACTTTTAATAATAATTAAAACATGAAATCTTTTCATGATTTCATTTTTATACAATATATTATATTAATTAATATAATATATTTATATATATTATATAATATATTTTAAAAACTAACAACTTTAATTGATTAACTTGTTTAGAGCTAAAAATTTTGTAAATGCAAATTACATATTTTAAACTTAAATTATAGCCCCACACTATAAAAATAAAAATAAAAAAAATATTAAAATAATAAGATTATTATACTTAAACGCTCTTATATACCCCGTAAAAACTGTTCTAAAAATACCTAAAAAATTAAAACCCACATAGCCAAATTTATTTAAATTATTGTCTATAAATTTTAAATTTTTTACTTTATAAATTACATTTTTAGCCAGATAATCAACTAAAAATTTATAAGCAAATTCTTTAATTAACATTTTTACTATTAAATAGCTAAATAAAATAATTAAAATTACATAAAATAACGGCACATAAAAATCTAAATATAAAAACAACCTTGGCATTAATAATAAATTGTAATTTAATCACCATAAAAAAATTACAGAAAACACGACTAAACCTAAACTTAAAAAATTCATTACTACCGTAGTTCTGAATACCCTAACTACCTTACTAAACCTTAAAAAGAATCTTTTCCATAGACGATACCTATAACCAAACGTTAAAAAAATAGAAATAAAAAATATTAACCTTAATATTATTATATAATTATTCATAAAAAATAATTCTAAAATTAAATCTTTACTTACCATACCCCTAGAAAATATTAAACCACACAAACAAAATAATGTAATTAACAATTGCAATTGCATAAAAATAGGTAAATTGCCATTATTGCCGTAGCCTCGACCATCTTGTTGACCATAATTACTATGAATAATATAGCCCACTTGTATAAACAAACAACTCTTAAATAAGGCGTGCCTTACCAAATGAATAAATGCCACAAAACTTATACCTAACCCCAACGTTGTTATTGAAAACCCCATTTGGGACAAAGTTCTCAAAGCTACAACCTTTTTTATGTCTTCTTCAACCATTGCCGCAACACTTGAAAAAAATATTGTAAACAACCCAATTAACAAAATAACAACCATAACATTATTACTTAATATAACCTTACTAAAATTCATTAATAAAATTAACCCTGCAGTAACCAATGTTCTTCTATGGACCAAAGAACTGACAGGTGTCGGAGCTCTTATTGCTTTAGGTAACCAACTCCTAAAGGGAAACTGTGCTCTCTTGGTAAAAGATGTTAATAATAACAATAAAATTATTGAACCACAAAGCATTTCAAATCTTAAAAAATAATAACCATAGAACAACACACCCCTAAAAAATCTAAAAATAAAAAAATCCCCAATTCGATTAGTTAGGGCTGTATTTATGGCACCAGAATTTCTATCCCAATTATTATAAAATAAAACTAAAAAAAATCTTGAAATACCCAATAAATCTCAACTCAACAATATCGTAAAAATTCTCCTGCTATAATTTAACATAAATATTCTACCAACAAAAATTAATAAAACAAAATAATAATAATTAAAATTTAATTCACCGTGTAAATAATATGTACTAAAAACCAAAACCCTAAGCGTTACTAAACCCAAAATAAAAGAAAATAAAATACTATTAAAATAAAAATTAAATTTTAATGATAAAAAATCCCACTCTAAAAAAAACAACCTTAATTTCATCACAGGCAAAATCATAATTACTAATAAAATCATTACAAATCTAAGTGACATCAAATAAACCATAATATTAATTTAAAATTTTATACAACCCAAACCAACTTACCATATCATCATTCCATATAAAACCCGCCAAAAATAAACAACATTAATATAAAAAATCTTATTAATGATCTTATATCCGAGATTAATAAACCTAAAAATATAACAATTTCCAAATCAAAAATTACAAATATTAATATTATAACAAAAAAATGAATACTAAATGAATTCTGAATTTTACCTACACTAACAAACCCACTTTCAAAAGCACCAATTTTTAATAAATCATTTTTTTTTACACTTATAACAAAATTAAACACATATAACGCCAATAATAAAAACACCGCAAATAATGCCACAAATAATAAATTTAAAATTAAGAAATTTAATTCTTTTAAAAGTTTAAAACTTTTTTTTAATTTTCCTTTCGTACTATTAAAACTTTATATTAATAACAACCAAGATAAACAATTCTATCTCACAATGAATTAAACTAATATCACGTTAAATTAATTAAAAGAAGAACAGTCTTAAAACTTAAATTTTCTCCTTTTTTAATAAACTTAAATACAACATCGATGTAAAACTTACCTTACTATAAGAACTAGATTAGGTATGATTTTCTGTTAACTCCGGAGTAATTCTTACAATTATTAATAGAATACACAATTATATAAAATTCTGCCCTAGAAAATTTTTAAAATTAATCTAAAATTATTAATTTTAAAATAGAATTTCCGAAGACTTATCTTTGTGTTATTATAACAATATTTTTTTATATCAAATTAAATTCACTATAAAAATAAAAAAATAATTAACCAATAACTTCATTCATACTGGAACTCAATAAAAGCACAAATTATTTTGCTACCTTAATGTCCTCACGCTAAGACTGCCATTTAATTATATTCATTGGGCAGAAGCAAACTTTATTAAAAAGTCTAAGTCTTTAATAAACATTTGATTAATTTTTTAGTTATTTTATTAAATTAAAAAACCTTAAATAACTTAAATTTTATTACTAATTTTAAAATAATATAGTTATTAAAATATTAATACCTAATAATTTATATATCAATCTTTATTTTTTAATACATAAACAGTTATAAAACTAACCCTTAAAATACTTCAACTTTTACTTTTTATATAAAAAATACTTAATAACATAAATTTCTAATAATAACTATTTAAACAAATATCCTAAAAGTCGACTTTTCAACCCTAAATTTTATAATTTTTATTATGAAACAATAAAAATAATAAAAATTCTACCTTTTAATTTTATATTTTATTAAAAATAAAATTTTCTTTAAATGATATGCAATACCTAATAATAAAAAAAACATAATTTATAGCCGCAAACATCTTTTATATCACAAATAAAAATTTTTTTTAAACTAAACAGCTTAATCCATATTTAAATAACATCAACTCTTAAAATTATCCAACAAAGTTACTTCAACCGCGATAGGTATAAACCTGTGATTTGCACCACAAATTTCCGAACATTGTCCATAAAAAACCCCCACTATAGGAAAACTATAACACAATGTCCTTAAAATACCCCTTATAGCATCTAACTTAATAGACATAGAAGGTAAAGCTCAAGAATGAATTACATCCGCGGAAGTAATACAAAAACGAATATTAGTATCACACGGAACTACACAACGATTATCGACTTCTAACAAACGAGGCTCACCCAAATTTAACTGATCTAAGGATTTTATATACGAATCAAACTCCAACCCCGGAATATCTCTAAACTCATATCTTCAATATCACTGATGTCCTGTTACTTTAACAGTTAAATTCCTATCCAAATTTATTAACCCATAATAGTATAACAAACTTAAAGATGGGATTATCTGCATCAACAAAATTAAAGTTGGAAAAACTCTACACAATAACTCACCAAATTGATATTCAATTTTTTTACTTTTAAAATAATAATTATTTATGATTAAATAAATAAACAATAAAACAACAAAAACCAAAACACCCAACAACAACCTACAATTAAATCTATGAAATCAATCTATGTATCTAGAAAACAAACTATTAGAAAAATTTAAATTATAACCTTGAAAATAATTTCCAATTAATTCTTTAAACCCCTTGATTGGAAATCAAACATACTTATTTATACTAAAGAACTCAAATTTTAAAGTTTTCACCTAACTATTGACAATAGTTTATACTTTATTAAATTTATACTAAAACTTTAAAACTATAACAAGAGAAAACACCCTTAGGGTATGAACCTAACAGACTTACTTATCCTATCTTATTTAATTTAACTTAAAACTTAAAACCTTTGACCTTTTAATTTGCAATTAAAAATACTTATTTATACTAAAAGTTTTTTTCTATAATTTTATAACAGAACACCTAAAATAAATTTCAGATTGATATCTGTGCCCAAATACATAACTACTTATTCTATACTCCGGACTTCTATTAATAAATTGATCATTTATTATAACTTTTCTTCTACCAAATGAGTCAATCAACGTATATAAAAATAAAAATAAAGCAAATACACTAATTATAGATCCATATGAAGACATTACATTTCAAACTGAATAAACATCCGGATAATCTAAATATTTACGTGGAAAACCGTGTAACCCCGCAAAATGTAAAGGAAAAAATGTTAAATTTACACCGAAAAATATCAATACAAACACCACAGACATTATTAATTTATTATAAACATAACCTGTCATAAAAGTTCACCACAGCCTAATTCCTGTAAAAATACCAAAAACAGCACCCAACCTTAATACATAATGAAAATGACTTACAACATAATAGGTATCGTGTAAAATAATATCCAATCTTGAATTGGATAAAACTACACCAGTTAACCCACCAATAGTAAATAAAAAAATAAAACCTAAAACCCACAACAATAACGGTTGAAACACCATTTTTATACCGAATAATGTCGCCAACCAACTAAAAACTTTGACCCCGGTGGGTACCGCAATTACTATAGTTGCTGCGGTAAAATAAGCACGAGAATCCAAATCTATTCCCACAGTATACATATGGTGCGCCCACACAACACAACCAATCAAACCAATTCTTAAAATAGCATAAACCATACCTAGTGAACCAAACACCTCCTTTTTACCTGTTAAATAAAGTGTAGACTGTCTAATAATACCAAAAGCTGGTAAAATTAAAATATATACCTCGGGGTGACCAAAAAATCAAAATAAATGCTGATAAATTAAAGGATTACCACCTGTCCTAGGGTCAAAAAATGAAGTGTTCAAATTACGATCAGTTAACAACATAGTAATAGCACCTGCTAAAACAGGCAACGACAAAACCAACAAAAACACTGTTACAAAAACAGTTCAAACAAACAATCTTATATGCTCCAAAGAAATAGATCTCCTACGTAAATTTTTAGTGGTGCACATAAAATTAATACCCCCTAAAATAGAACTTAAACCCGCACAATGTAAACTAAAAATAGCCAAATCAACCCTACTACCTGGGTGACCCAAAGTACTTAAAGGTGGATACACTGTTCACCTGGTTCCTGAACCTATGTCCACAAAAGCTGAATCCAAAATTAAAAACATAGCTGTAGGCAACAATCAAAAACTTAAATTATTCAAACGGGGAAACCTTATATCAGGCGCACCTAACATTAAAGGCACTATTCAATTACCAAAACCACCAATTATACTAGGCATAACCATAAAAAAAATTATTAAAATTGCATGCGCCGTAATAACCGAATTATACAACTGACCATTACCCAATAACAACCCCGGTTTAGCTAATTCCAAACGAATAATTAAAGATAAACCTGTACCAACCATACCCGACCACAAACCAAACAAAAAATACAACGTTCCAATATCTTTATGATTAGATCTTTCCAATCACACCGACAAACCTCCTTGATACTTTTTATATATATTAATATAAGAGGAATTTTTCTTCCAATAAAAATTTTTCTCTTATAACCCCAAAAAGGTAAAATATAACCGGTTATATTTTTCATATTTAAAAAAACAACGATAATCAAAAAACATTAAACATTATAATTACAGTAGACAAAGACACACCAACATTAAAATTATTTATATCAATATAATTTTTTCCCATTATACAACAAACAATTAAAAATAAAGAATAATAAAAAGAAATCAAAAAATATACAAAAATTATAAAAAAAAATATTTTACTAATAACTATACTATTAACAATAATTATAAACTCAGATAAAAAAGATAATGATGGCGGTACACCCCTATTAGACAAAAACACCAAAGAAAAAATAATTCCAAAAAAAATACTAGAAGTAAAAAATCTATTCAAAAAATAAACTATACGAGTAGAGGTGGTGTGGTAAAACTCACCAACTAAATAAAACATTAACGTTGAAGTGTAACCGTGGGCTAACATTATTATTAATCCGCTGACCTTACTTCTTATTATAATATAAACTATTGTTAATAACAAAAATCTTATATGAGTAACCGATGAATAGGCGGCCAAAGATTTTGCATCCCTTTGAAATATACAACTGAAGGACGCTAAAATTATTCCCAACAGAGCAATAATTACCCAAAAATTATTATAAACAAAATTTATGGAACCCAAAATCCGCAAATAACCTGCTGTGCCCAATTTTAACAATAACCCTGCTAACAACATTCTGGCAGTGGTGGGGGCTTCAACATGCGCCTTTGGTAATCACAAATGCAAAAAATATACAGGAAATTTTATTATAAATCTTAACCTTAAGATAAAGAATAACTCTCAAGAAATATTAAAATCAAAATAACATGTGGTAAATATAAACATTCTTTTATAATAAATAAATAAAAATGGAAAAGAACAAATTGCTGCATAAAACAATAAATAATAACCAGAATTAATTTTTTCAATTTGAGAGCCAAACCCCAAAATTATAATTAAAATAGGAAACATGGACAACTCAAAATATATATATAATATCAACATATTTCTCGAAACAAAAAAAAACAAACAAATTATAATTAAAATGGCCCTTAACATTAATAAATTAAAATTTTTTTCTCTAATTAACACCACACCATAAATAAAAATTATTATAAAAATTAACAATACAAACACATTAGAATCAACAACAAAAAACACCCCCCTTCAAGCAATATCTTTAAATAACACAAAACTAAATAGTACAATAAATAGAAAAAACAGCACAGGTTTAAAAAAAAATATAAAACTTAACAACAAAAACTCTACCAATGCTAATTAAACCCTGTAATTACAAGTTACATATTCTAATTATAAACTAACATAGCAATATGATCATCAATAAACGAACACAAATAAAAATAATCAAACAACATCAACAAAGTGCCAATATAAAATAGCAAATTCTATACCCAGGTGGTGGTTGTAATTAAAATGGGATTTTAATAACCGTAACAAATTAAATCCTAAAAATAACCCCCCACACAACACATGAATACCATGAAAGCCTGTGGCTAAATAAAAAATCCTACCAAAAATACCATCGGATATGGAAAACCTGGCTTCCTTATATTCCATTAACTGAATTCTAGTAAAATAAATTGCTAAAATACAAGTTAAAACTATCCTATTAGTACAACTTTTATTACTTAATAAGCTGTGGTGGGCCCAAGTAACTGACACCCCACTTCTTAACAAAATAATAGTATTTAATAATGGAACCCCAAACGGATTTACCAAGTGTATACCTATAGGAGATCAACTTTCCCCTAACTCATGTACCGGCACCAACGCTGCATCAAAAAAGACCCAGAAAATTCTAAAAAAAAATATAAACTCTCTAAAAATAAAAAGAACAACACCAAACTTAAACCCGTCCATAACAAAAAAATTGTGATACCCCCTTAAACCTTCTATTGAAATATCTTTACCCCACGCAAACGAAATTAATAATACTGTAAACAACCTAAAAATAAAAGGCAATACTAAGCCATACTTAAAAAAAATTACCAATGAACTGGTTAAACCCAATGAAGCAAAAAACATATAATAGGCATAACTCGATAAACTCAAAATATGAAAATTATGATAAATAACATAAGTTTTTCTTTAGAACCTAAATCTAATATATTTTATATACTAACTATGCTTAATTTTATTATCTTATATAAATAATTTTTTCCTAAAATAAAATACTATTAACAACAACAAAACTAAAACAAAATAAATTACCGAAAACACCGGCCTCAATATTGTAAAAGGCTCTTCTACTAAACATTGTCCCAACCACCTTAAAAACACTGCAGCAATAATAAAACTATAAACCAAAAATTTATTAAGTTTGCTTAATGGCGAAGTATAATTATTAATAAATCCAAAAAAATAAAAAATCACAATCCTTATTAATAATGCTAAAACCCCTAAAACTTTATTAGGAATCGCACGTAAAATAGCATAGGCAAACAAAAAATATCACTCAGGTACAATGTGTACTGGACTTATTATGGGATCGGCTTCAATATACATTTCCGGGTCACCCAATAAATAAGGATACAATAACGTAAATACCACAAACACAATTCAAAAAATTATATTATAGGCATCTTTATTTCAATATTCCGGCCCAAAACTAATTTTATCGTAATCACCATGACAATAAATTCTAGATGTTCTACCCGTACTATGTAAAAAAATTAAATGTAACATAATTAACACCAACAACCCCCACGGCAATAAAAAATGAATTACAAAAAAAAACTTTAAAGTGGCTCTCGTAACCCCGAACCCCCTTCAAATTCACATTACAATTGACGGGCCTCACACAGGAATAACACTTAACAAACTTGTAATAACTACTGCAGCTCAAAACCTTATCTGAGCCCACACTAAAACATAACCTATAAAAGCTTCTATTATTACTAATAAATAAATAGTTAACCCCGAAAATCAAACTTTTTTTATACGGTACCTGATCATAAATAAAGCTTTAAAAATATGTAGATACAAAAAAATAAAAAATAACCTAGCACCGTTAGAATGAAACAAACGAAAAATTCACCCATAATTTACTTCATACATAATATACTGTACAGCCCTGAACGCCGAAGCACCATCAGCTGTATAATAAAAAGCCAAAAAAGTACCGGTTAAAATTTGAAAAACCAACACTATACCCAATATCCTACCAAAATTTCACCCAACTGATAAACTTTTTCTAGTGGGCAATGTTACCAACATAGAAGTAATAAAATTTATTACATTATTTTTATTCTTAATTATTTCATAGATCCTAACTTCTTCAGAGTTATATTTTATAAATTAAACTAATGAAATTAATTTTTGTAATTAAACCCTTTTACACCAAAAATAAATATTCTTTCTAAACTAAATTACACATTTTTATATTATTAAAATGTATATCTTTTTGAACCGTAATCAAACATAGTAAAATCTATTTAACATTTTTAATTCTAACTAAATAATTTCTATTTATTTCATCCTAAGAACTTTACCTTATCAAGATAACATAATAAATTTTTACTAATGAAATTTTATTACCTTATAATAAAATTATCAATGTAAGTGGAGTAATAAACATAAAAATTCTTTTATTATACTTAATTATTTTATAATATTTCGTACTTAAATTAACCATTCAAAACCTCAATGAAAGAGCAGAAAAAAACATTATAAACAACAATAATAAAATACCCGCATCTTGAACTTTCAAAATTTCACTTAATGAAAAAATCTTAACAAAAAAATTGACTCTAAATGGTAAATTTATAAATACCAATATAGTTTCTCAACCAATTAAATTTCTTACATTTATTATTTCAAACTTGGGGATTACTATTAACATTAATAAAAAATAATACAAAAAAATAAATAAAACATTAAAAAAAGATATTACAAAACCCAACGTAATTCAATTAAAAGACTCAGTAGATGATAAAATTAGCAAATTTTTATAAGTTTTGATTAACAACATTTGAAACAAACAAAAAAATAGCCCCACCATTAAAAAAAAGATTAACTTAGCCACCATTATTTGCAAAAAAATTAATAAAAAAGGTAATTTTTGAAAAGTCAAAAATCACATCAAATTAAAACCGAAAACCCCATTTGTGACACTAAAAATCCAAAAATGAAAGGGCGCCATCCCAATTTTAAATATTACAATTAACAATTGTAAATAACCAAACGAAAACATTAAAAACAACAAACCTAAACTTTCTTGTATAACAAAATAATTAAACAAACTCCTAAATCTGTTAGTTTGTTTATTTAATATTACAAAAACTAAAGTTATTAACAAAAAAACTCTTCATCAAACTAAAATATTATTGGTAATTAACCTTAATAAACTTAAAAAAATCACAAATACTATTAAAAATACAAACAAAAATGAGCAGGTAACACCTAAAACAAATTTAGAAGACTTGTATTAAACTCATTAGTTAACTTATATCTTTTGCGCTTAAAACAAATGCACTTCTTATGCTATATTAACAATTTAATTAACCACACCAATTAAATAAAAATTATAAGACGTGCTAACACATTTTCAAATTAAAAATTTGACACTTTAAACTTAAGTTAACGTCTCCTTATACTAAATTACTCATTTAAATATAAATAAATTAAACGTGAAAAAATATACCTCTGAATAAAAAATACAAAACATTCCATTATAATAGCAAAAATTCTTACTCAAACATATTTTTCTCCCATAAAATTTTCAATACCCGTGTATAACATTATCCTAATCAAATGGCCAACCATAATATTTACCGTTAAACGAACTGTTAAAGCTAAAGGACGAGAAAACTCTCTAACAATTTCAACCAACAATATTCTAAAAGTTTTTAAATAAGTGTCACCCCCTTTCCTTATATAAACTGAAAACTTTTCCCTTGAAATAAAAGTTAATAAAGTTCTCAACCATGCCGCTATAGCATAAACAAAAGTAAACTCCACTATACCGCAAGGTGTAAAAGAATAAGTAAAATAACCGCCAAAACAACAAACTAATAAAACAATAAAAGTAAAAAATGAAATTACCGATCTTATTGGCAAAACACTGCTATACCTAAACACATTAACTAAACCACCTAAAAACTTTTTAACTAAACTATTTAATATTCCTTCCTTAAAATACAATAAAAACTGCAAAAAAAACACAAACATAAATACATCTAAAAAAAATACTTGATTAATTTTGATTCTATACAAATAATACATAAAAATAAAATAAAAAAATCAACGAAATGGGTAAAAACTTAAATCAAAATATTGTTATTATTTTATCATAACGAAAACGTGGATACGAACTACGAATAAAAACAATAATAGAAAAAACCATAAAACTTACGATTATTGAAAACTTAAAAAATAATATAGATCTTATAACCCTAAAAAAGATTAACCTACCATACTCACTTAAAAACAATAAAACAAAAGCAACCCTAGCATATTCAACATTATACCCCCTCACCAATTCACTTTCACCCTCTGCAAAATCAAAAGGTGCCCGATTTAATTCCGCAATAATTATTACCAAAAAAGGCAAATAAATAATTAATAAACTTAAATTAAACTCCCTTACAAAAGAAAAAATCCTATAATGAATTATAATGGCTAACAAATACAACGAAAAAGCAATTTCATACGAAACTCTCTGCCTACTAGCTCGTAAAGCCCCCACAATACCATACTTAGATTTCCTAACAATACCTCTAATTAAAGTTGTATACACTGAAAAACCAATTAAACATAAAAAAAACAACATAGAATACTCAAATCTTAAAAAATCAAAAAAATAAGGCAAAATATATCACTCCAAATACATTACTACAAAAGCAATACCCGGCACCAACAAAAAAGACAAATCTGACGAATTTAATGGCGTTATTTGCTCTTTTTTTAACAATTTAACACCATCCAATAAAGCCTGTAACACCCCCATAAAACTTACTTTGGTGGGACCCAAACGATTCTGCCTGCTACCCAGCAAATGACGTTCATATAAAGTAATAAAAGCAATAGCTTGCAAAATAAAAACTATTATTAAAATAATTATTAAGAAATTTATAATCAA